ACTGAATATCTTTTATAAGGAATCGGAGGAATATGCGACGGTTTTTTCCCGGAAATCCCCAACGAAAAATACAGACTATTCCTTCCTTTCTATCGAATCGATCATAACCACTACCTACATTCCAGGAAATTGTGCACCACAAATAAGAGCTAATAAAGAGACCCGCAATTCCGTAGAAAGACATCACGATTCCTTGTGGAAAAAAAACGATTTGCTGAGGCGTAAAAAAAGATATCAAATTTCTACCAAGATAACTGGAAGTTCCAACTAATAAGAAGCCTAATGAACCTAAAAAAAGGATAAAGGCCCAGCAGAAATTACTTATTTTTCGAGACCCCGTTATAAGTTCTATCCATATATGTTCTGATCGCCAAGTCATACTTTACCCGATTGCATTTTATTGGAATTGAGATAATACCCCAGAGAAATTTGACTTTACTTTTTTGTTTCCGAAGTAACTCTCATCAACTAGCACTAGTTTGAGGTGAACTAGCACTAGTTTGATGTCAACCTTTAGGAGTAATTCATCAAATTGGTTAAATCTAAAATAATAACATACTCTTTATTTAATACGATCCCACTATACATATCGATATACATATAGATTCACCGACTACATTTCAGCCATCCAGCGATCCTGATCTATTTGAAAATTGCTAGAATTAATATATCCATATATCATGTTTCTGCAGGCATAAGAGTTTTTTCCTTTATGTTCGGTGGAAATCACATGTTATACTATATTTCAATAAATAGATATCCGTGTTATGATACAAGTTCACGTTTTCAAAAAAAATGGATGAGATTGGGTCCCAGCGGATCTAAACAATCTTGTTTTTTTGAACATGAAGAAATAAAGAAGCCATTGCAATTGCCGGAAAGACTAGGCCTACTAACGGCACAAAAATAGATGGAAGGTTCAAATTTGTCATAGAAGGGGTACCTCAATTTACTATTTGTATCTGTTATTATGTTATTATATAAATAAAGATATCTTGTAATAATTATAATGAAATTAAGAATTTGAATTCTAATTAGATAATTTGAATTCTAATTAGATAATATTTATTATTAATAGAATTTGAAGAATTTGAAATTCTTAGTATAGATCTAAGTATCTATATATCTAAATCTAACTGAGTACGTATAATAAGTGCAAAGAATGTAGAACTGTAGAACTAAATAAATGGACTTATTCATCTCCTACATGAGAAAGATATGTATGATAATAAACTTTATTACTTTTGTTCTTGTCTTCTAATTTTCGAAAAATAGATAAAGAGTTTTTTACAGATTATCGAAAGATTCGTTCGAATCCGATCCAACATGAAATGAATTTTTAGCTAAAATGGTTTTTCGGGAGATAGAGAAAGATACAAAACTCTATTATCTATATTTAAATTTCAAATTATATACCTAAGACAAGAAGAAATTCGTTTTATTTTCCTAATTTCACGAAAGGAAGAACTCACTCTTGTTGATAAAGGCTTCTTGATTCGTAATCAGGAATATAGGTCAAAAAAAGAGTTATCCTCAACTTCCGTTTTGATTCTTTCTACAATTAGATCTTCTATCACCAAAGAAAACGCCATTATTATCTTATTTACTTTGATTCCACTAAACTAACTACTTTTTTGCTACAAACACAAATAAAATAATTGAACTTAGTGCTCTACTTGATTTTGCTTTCCTTTTGATTCAAAGGAAAAAAGGCGTGGAGCTTAAATAACTCACTCAGAACGCTTTTTAAAAGATTACGTGGTACAATTAGGTCGAATAAACCCTTCTGGAATAAGTATTCAGCTGCTTGTGAACCTTCGGGTACTGTTTTATTCAATGTTTGTTCAATTACTCTTTTACCTGCAAATGCAATGTAGGCATTGGGTTCGGCAATAATGATATCCCCCAACATACCAAAACTAGCTGTTACTCCACCAGTTGTCGGAGATGTAAGGATTGATACATAAAATAACTTTTTATTTAATTGATAATCATATAAAGCAGATGATATTTTAGCCATTTGCATCAAGCTCAAACTTCCTTCCTGCATGCGCGCCCCCCCAGAAGCACACACTATAATAAGAGGTAAAATTTGATTCGCAGCGTGTTCAATCAAACGGGTGATTTTCTCTCCGACTACGGATCCCATACTACCCCCCATAAACTGAAAATCCATAACCCCAATTGCTACGGGAATGCCGTTTAGTTGGCCTATGCCTGTTTGAACAGCCTCGGTTAATCCTGTCTTTCTTTGATAAGAATCAATACGATCTTTATAAGGCTCCTCCTCCGAATGAAATTCAATGGGATCCAGAGAGACCATGTCTTCATCCATAGGATCCCAAGTACCCGGATCAATCAAAAGTTCAATTCTATCCGAACTGCTCATTTTCAAATGATATCCACATTGTTCACAAATATTCATTTTTGATTTCAAAAATTTCTTATAATTTAATCCATAACAATTTTCGCATTGAACCCACAAATGCTTGTATTTTTG